GCTAGCGTAGCTTAACTAAAGCATAACACTGAAGATGTTAAGACGGTCCCTAGAAAGGTCCCGTGAGCACAAAGGCTTGGTCCTGACTTTACTGTCAACTTTGGCTAAACTTACACATGCAAGTCTCCGCCCCCCTGTGAGAATGCCCACAGTTTTCTGCCCGAAAACAAGGAGCTGGTATCAGGCACACTTTCCGCAGCCCATGACACCTTGCTTAGCCACACCCTCAAGGGAATTCAGCAGTGATAGACATTAAGCCATAAGTGAAAACTTGACTTAGTTAAAGCCAAGAGGGCCGGTAAAACTCGTGCCAGCCACCGCGGTTATACGAGAGGCTCAAGTTGATAGACATCGGCGTAAAGGGTGGTTAGAAAATTTTTAAACTAAAGCCGAACGCCCTCAGAACTGTTATACGTACCCGAGAGCAAGAAGCCCCACTACGAAAGTGGCTTTATACCCCCGACCCCACGAAAGCTGCGAAACAAACTGGGATTAGATACCCCACTATGCCCAGCCCTAAACCTTGATAGCCCCTACACCCACTATCCGCCCGGGTACTACGAGCACTAGCTTAAAACCCAAAGGACTTGGCGGTGCTTTAGATCCACCTAGAGGAGCCTGTTCTAGAACCGATAACCCCCGTTAAACCTCACCCCCTCTTGTTCTTCCCGTCTATATACCGCCGTCGTCAGCTTACCCTATGAAGGAGTCACAGTAAGCAAAACTAGTACAACTTAAAACGCCAGGTCGAGGTGTAGCATATGAGGGGGGAAGAAATGGGCTACATTCCCTGCCACAGGGAATACGAACAATGTAATGAAATAGACATTAGAAGGAGGATTTAGCAGTAAGCAGAAAATAGAGCGTTCCGCTGAAATTGGCCCTGAAGCGCGCACACACCGCCCGTCACTCTCCCCAAGCCAACATCATCCTATAAATAATACATTTTACCGGTAAAGGGGAGGCAAGTCGTAACATGGTAAGTGTACCGGAAGGTGTACTTGGAAAAATCAGAGTGTAGCTAAGACAGAAAAGCGTCTCCCTTACACTGAGAAGTCGCCCGTGCAAATCGGGCCACCCTGACGCCCAACAGCTAGCCCCTCCATCAACCCCAAATTAACCCTATCTATACCCCCAAATATACCACTCTTTCAACAACAAACCATTTTTCCACCTAAGTACGGGCGACGAAAAAGGACCTAGGAGCAACAGAGAAAGTACCGCAAGGGAACGCTGAAAGAGAAATGAAACAACCCAGTAAAGCACTAAAAAGCAGAGATTACTCCTCGTACCTTTTGCATCATGATTTAGCCAGAAAACCTCAAGCAAAAAGCATTATGTTTGATACCCCGAAACTAAGCGAGCTACTCCAAGGCAGTCTAATTTATAGGACCCCCCCCCGTCTCTGTGGCAAAAGAGTGGGAAGAACTTCGAGTAGAGGTGACAGACCTACCGAGCCTAGTTATAGCTGGTTGCCTGAAAACTGAATAAAAGTTCAGCCCTTTAAATTCTCCATTCCCATTGGCCTAAGGCCTTCACACCGAGCAAAGAAGTTAAAGGAGTTAGTCAAAGGGGGTACAGCCCCTTTGAAACAAGATACAACTTTCCAAGGAGGGTAAAAATCACAACGAACAAAAAGGTTAAATGTTCTAGTGGGCCTAAAAGCAGCCACCTACCCAGAAAGCGTTAAAGCTCGAACATCACCTAATTAGCCTTCTAATAAGGACAATACAATTTCACCCCCCTTAAACCTACCAGGCCGTTCCATAAAACTATGGAAGCGTTTATGCTAACATGAGTAATAAGAGGACCCACCTCTCCCCGCACAAGTGTAACTCGGAACGAACCCTTCACCGACCATTAACGGCCCCAAAACAAAGAGGGCCCTAGGCAAAAAACAAACAACTGGAAAACCCCCTAGTTCCTCACCGTTAACCCCACACTGGTGTGCAAACCAGGAAAGACTAAAAGAAAAAGAAGGAACTCGGCAAACACAAGCCTCGCCTGTTTACCAAAAACATCGCCTCTTGAGCCCCTAAATATAAGAGGTCCCGCCTGCCCTGTGACTATAAGTTTAACGGCCGCGGTATTTTGACCGTGCAAAGGTAGCGCAATCACTTGTCTTTTAAATGAAGACCTGTATGAATGGCATAACGAGGGCTTAACTGTCTCCTTTTTCCAGTCAATGAAATTGATCTCCCCGTGCAGAAGCGGGGATATTAACATAAGACGAGAAGACCCTATGGAGCTTTAGACACCAGAACAGACCATGTTAAACACCCCTCAAATAAAGGACAAAACTCATTGGCCCCTGTTCTAATGTCTTTGGTTGGGGCGACCGCGGGGAAACAACAAACCCCCATGTGGACCGGGAGCACACTACCCCCACAACCCAGAGTCACAACTCCAAGTAACAGAACTTCTGACCGACAAGATCCGGCGCATAGCCGATCAACGGACCGAGTTACCCTAGGGATAACAGCGCAATCCTCTTCTAGAGCCCATATCGACAAGAGGGTTTACGACCTCGATGTTGGATCAGGACATCCTAATGGTGCAGCCGCTATTAAGGGTTCGTTTGTTCAACGATTAAAGTCCTACGTGATCTGAGTTCAGACCGGAGTAATCCAGGTCAGTTTCTATCTATGTCACGATCTTTTCTAGTACGAAAGGACCGAAAAGAAGGGGCCCCTGTTCTCAATATGCCTCCCCCTCATCTATTGAAATCAACTAAAATAGATAAAAGGGCGTACCCCCTAGTCATAAAAAATGGCTTGTTAAAGTGGCAGAGCCCGGACATTGCAAAAGACCTAAGCCCTTTCCACGGAGGTTCAAGTCCTCCCTTTAACTATGCTCTCAACACTAGTTTCATCCATCCTCAACCCCTTAATTCTTATCGTGTTTGTCCTTCTAGCCGTTGCACTCCTCACGCTTGTCGAACGAAAAGTCCTCGGCTACATACAATTACGAAAGGGCCCAAACATTGTAGGCCCCTACGGCCTCCTCCAACCAATTGCAGACGGACTTAAACTCTTTATAAAAGAACCCGTTCGACCCTCCACCTCCTCACCCATCCTCTTTCTCTTTACCCCTATACTAGCCCTCACCCTAGCCCTCACCCTTTGAACTCCAATACCCCTCCCCTTCCCAATAGCAGATCTCAACCTTGGCATCCTCTTTATCCTTGCCCTCTCCAGTCTAGCAGTTTACTCTATTCTAGGCTCAGGATGGGCCTCCAATTCAAAATACGCCTTAATCGGGGCCCTTCGAGCCGTAGCACAGACTATTTCCTATGAAGTTAGTCTAGGGCTAATCCTTCTTAATGCTATTATTTTTACTGGAGGCTTCACCCTACAAACATTTAGCATCGCCCAAGAAAGTGTCTGATTAATCCTCCCCGCCTGGCCCTTAGCCGCTATATGGTACATTTCCACACTTGCAGAAACAAACCGGGCCCCTTTTGACCTCACAGAAGGTGAGTCTGAACTCGTCTCCGGCTTTAACGTAGAGTACGCAGGAGGACCTTTCGCCCTTTTTTTCCTCGCTGAGTACGCCAACATTCTCCTAATAAATACCCTCTCTGCAACTCTATTCCTAGGCGCCTCTGTCTTTCACACCACCCCTGAAATTACAACAACAAACCTTATAATCAAAGCAGCTCTCCTATCTGTCCTCTTCCTATGAGTTCGTGCTTCCTACCCACGGTTTCGTTATGACCAACTCATGCACCTAATTTGAAAAAATTTCCTACCACTAACCCTTGCCCTGGTAATTTGACACCTCTCCCTTCCAATTGCGCTAACAGGCCTGCCCCCGCAACTATAGCCCGGAGCTGTACCTAAAATAAAGGACCACTTTGATAGAGTGAATCATGAGGGTTAAAGTCCCTCCAACTCCTTAGAAAGAAGGGACTTGAACCCTACCTGAAGAGATCAAAACTCTTAGTGCTTCCTCTACACCACTTCCTAGTAAAGTCAGCTAAATAAGCTTTTGGGCCCATACCCCAAACATGTTGGTTAAACTCCTTCCTTCACTAATGAATCCTTACATCTTAGCCACTCTTCTCTTTGGCATGGGCCTTGGCACAACAATTACATTTGCTAGCTCCCACTGACTTCTCGCCTGAATAGGCCTTGAAATAAATACACTAGCCATTATTCCCCTAATAGCCCAACATCACCACCCACGCGCAGTCGAAGCTACAACCAAATATTTTTTGACTCAAGCCACTGCTGCAGCTACCCTTCTATTTGCAAGTGTAACTAACGCCTGACTAACAGGCCAGTGAGAAATTCAACAAATTACGCACCCCCTCCCAAGTACCATAATTACTCTTGCACTTGCTCTCAAAATTGGTCTAGCCCCCCTTCATGCTTGACTCCCCGAAGTCCTGCAAGGCCTAGACCTCACCACAGGCTTGATCCTTTCAACCTGACAAAAGCTTGCCCCTTTCGCCCTAATTCTTCAACTTCAACCCTCAAGCTCAACACTCCTTATCATCTTAGGTCTTACATCCACGCTTATTGGGGGCTGAGGCGGATTAAACCAAACACAACTCCGCAAGATCCTTGCATATTCATCAATCGCCCATTTAGGCTGAATAATTCTTGTCCTACAATTCTCCCCCTCCATCACCCTCCTCACCCTCCTAACCTATTTCATTATGACATTCTCAACATTTCTTGCATTTAAACTCAACGATTCTACAAATATCAACACCCTTGCCACATCCTGAGCAAAAGCCCCCGCCCTGACAGCTCTCATACCCCTCATTCTACTCTCCCTAGGAGGCCTCCCCCCTCTTACAGGCTTCATGCCAAAATGACTAATTCTTCAAGAACTAACCAAACAAGGGCTTGCCCCCACCGCAACCCTAGCTGCCCTTTCAGCCCTACTTAGCCTGTATTTTTACCTACGCCTCTCGTACGCAATAACCCTTACTATTTCCCCTAACAACCTAACAGGTTCAACCCCCTGACGCTTACCTTCCACTCAACTAACCTACCCCCTCGCCACTTCAACTGCAATAACAATTTGCCTCCTGCCTCTCACCCCTGCCATCTCCGCCTTGTTAACCTCCTAAGGGGCTTAGGATAGCACCCAGACCAAGGGCCTTCAAAGCCCTAAGCGGGAGTGAAAATCTCCCAGCCCCTGCTAAAACTTGCAGGATACTAACCCACATCTTCTGTATGCAAAACAGACACTTTAATTAAGCTAAAGCCTTGCTAGACAGGAAGGCCTCGATCCTACAAACTCTTAGTTAACAGCTAAGCGCTTAAACCAACAAGCATCTGTCTAACCTTTCCCCCGCCCGCCTCCAAAAGGGCGGGGGAAAGCCCCGGCAGGGCTCTAACCTGCTTCTTCGGATTTGCAATCTGATATGTATAACACCTCGAGGCTTGATAAGAAGAGGATTTGAGCCTCTGTTCGTGGGGCTACAATCCACCGCTTAACACTCAGCCATCTTACCTGTGGCAATCACTCGTTGATTCTTCTCAACTAATCACAAAGATATCGGCACCCTCTATCTAGTATTTGGTGCTTGGGCCGGAATAGTAGGAACTGCACTTAGCCTCCTAATTCGGGCAGAACTAAGTCAGCCCGGCGCTCTCCTCGGAGATGACCAAATTTATAATGTAATTGTTACAGCACATGCTTTTGTAATAATTTTCTTTATAGTAATGCCAATTATGATTGGAGGCTTTGGAAACTGACTAGTGCCTCTTATGATCGGTGCACCCGACATAGCTTTCCCTCGAATAAACAATATAAGCTTCTGACTCCTTCCCCCTTCATTCCTTCTCCTTCTTGCCTCTTCTGGAGTCGAAGCAGGGGCTGGCACAGGATGAACTGTTTATCCGCCACTCTCAGGCAATCTCGCCCACGCGGGGCCTTCTGTCGATTTAACCATCTTCTCCCTCCATTTAGCGGGGGTATCGTCTATTCTTGGCGCAATTAATTTTATTACAACAATTATTAACATAAAACCCCCTGCCATCTCTCAGTACCAAACACCTCTGTTTGTGTGATCCGTCCTAATTACCGCAGTATTGCTTTTATTATCCCTACCCGTGCTTGCTGCCGGCATCACAATACTTCTCACAGACCGAAACCTTAATACAACCTTCTTTGACCCTGCTGGAGGAGGGGACCCTATCCTTTACCAACATTTGTTCTGATTCTTTGGTCACCCTGAAGTCTATATCCTTATCCTCCCTGGCTTTGGTATAATCTCCCACATTGTTGCGTACTACGCGGGTAAAAAAGAACCCTTCGGATACATGGGAATGGTTTGAGCCATAATGGCCATTGGCCTCCTAGGGTTTATTGTCTGAGCTCACCACATGTTTACTGTAGGAATGGACGTAGACACACGAGCTTACTTTACTTCCGCCACAATAATTATTGCTATCCCGACCGGGGTAAAAGTTTTCAGCTGACTGGCCACTCTGCACGGCGGCTCAATTAAATGAGAAACCCCACTCTTATGAGCACTCGGCTTCATTTTCCTCTTTACTGTTGGGGGGCTGACCGGAATTGTTCTGGCCAACTCTTCTCTAGATATTATGCTTCACGACACATATTACGTCGTTGCCCACTTCCACTATGTTCTCTCGATGGGGGCCGTGTTTGCCATCGTTGCCGGATTCGTCCACTGGTTCCCCTTATTCTCAGGGTACACGCTCCACAGCACCTGAACCAAAATCCACTTCGGGGTAATGTTTGCTGGTGTTAATATAACTTTCTTCCCACAACATTTCCTGGGGCTGGCAGGAATACCTCGCCGATACTCCGACTATCCCGACGCCTACACCCTTTGAAACACAGTTTCTTCCATTGGCTCAATAGTTTCCCTAATCGCAGTAATTATATTTTTATTTATTATTTGAGAAGCATTCGCCGCTAAACGAGAAGTTTCATCAGTGGAACTCACAGCAACAAACGTAGAATGACTTCATGGTTGCCCTCCTCCTTACCACACCTTCGAAGAACCTGCCTTCGTCCAAGTTCAAACTTGACCAAGCTACGAAAAATCTGCTTCCACCCCCTCAAGCCCCCAGTAACGAGAAAGGGAGGAATTGAACCCCCATAAACTGGTTTCAAGCCAGCCACATAACCACTCTGTCACTTTCTTCATAAGACACTAGTAAAATCGACCATTACATTACCTTGTCAAGGTAAAATTGCGGGTTTAAGCCCCGCGTGTCTTACAACAATGGCACATCCCTCCCAACTAGGTTTTCAAGATGCAGCTTCACCTGTAATAGAAGAACTTCTTCACTTCCACGACCATGCCTTAATAATTGTCTTTCTAATTAGCACATTCGTGCTTTACATTATTGTGGCTATAGTAACAACCAAGCTAACTAATAAATTTATCCTAGACTCCCAAGAAATCGAGATCATCTGAACCCTGCTCCCAGCTATCATTCTGATTCTCATTGCCCTCCCCTCCCTACGCATTCTTTATCTTATAGATGAAATTAACGACCCTCATCTTACAATTAAAGCAATAGGTCATCAGTGATACTGAAGTTACGAGTATACTGACTATGAAGACCTCGGCTTTGACTCATATATAATTCCCACACAAGACTTAGCCCCAGGCCAATTCCGCCTTCTAGAAGCAGACCATCGAATAGTAGTACCAGTTGAATCCCCCATCCGGGTCCTAATTTCTGCCGAAGACGTACTTCACTCCTGAGCCGTCCCAAGTCTGGGGGTAAAAATAGACGCCGTCCCAGGGCGCCTAAACCAAACAGCATTTATTGCCTCCCACCCCGGCATCTTTTATGGCCAATGCTCTGAAATTTGCGGCGCAAACCACAGCTTTATGCCTATTGTGGTAGAAGCAGTACCACTAGAACACTTTGAAAACTGATCCTCCTTAATACTTGAAGACACTTCGCTAAGAAGCTAAATAGGGAATAGCGTTAGCCTTTTAAGCTAAAGACTGGTGACCCCCGCCCACCCCTAGCGAAATGCCACAACTTAACCCCGCACCTTGATTCGCTATTCTAGTCTTCTCCTGATTAGTTTTTCTAACAGTCATTCCCCCAAAAGTTCTAGCACACACCTTCCCAAACGACCCAACACTCCAAAGCACAGAGAAACCCAAAACAGAACCCTGAAGTTGACCATGATACTAAGCTTTTTTGACCAATTTATGAGCCCCACATACCTGGGAATCCCCCTCATTGCCCTTGCCCTCAGTTTACCCTGAATCCTCTACCCCAAACCTACCCCACGTTGACTAAACAACCGCCTCATTACGCTCCAAGGATGGTTTATTAACCGCTTTACCCAACAAATTTTTCAACCTTTAAGTTTAGGGGGCCATAAATGAGCAGCCCTTCTCGCCTCCCTTATACTTTTCCTCATTACCTTAAACATACTTGGTCTCCTGCCCTACACCTTTACCCCTACAACACAACTCTCCCTCAACATGGCCTTCGCCGTCCCCCTCTGACTTGCAACAGTCATTATTGGTATGCGAAACCAGCCTACCCATGCCCTAGGCCACCTGTTACCAGAAGGTACCCCCACCCTCTTAATCCCTGTCCTAATTATCATCGAGACAATTAGCCTATTTATTCGCCCCCTCGCACTTGGCGTACGATTAACCGCAAACCTTACAGCCGGTCACCTTTTAATTCAACTCATTGCCACCGCCGCCTTCGTCCTCCTCCCCCTAATACCCACAGTAGCCATTCTGACCGCAGTACTACTATTCCTCCTGACCCTTCTAGAAGTTGCAGTGGCCATAATTCAAGCCTATGTCTTTGTCCTTCTCTTAAGCCTCTACCTACAAGAAAACGTTTAATGGCCCATCAAGTACACGCATATCACATAGTTGACCCCAGCCCATGACCCCTAACAGGCGCAGTAGGCGCCCTTCTACTAACCTCCGGTTTAGCAATCTGAATGCATTTCCATAATATAACCTTACTAACACTAGGTCTTGTCCTTCTTCTTCTAACTATATATCAATGATGACGGGATATTGTCCGAGAAGGAACATTCCAAGGGCACCATACCCCTCCTGTCCAAAAAGGCCTCCGATACGGGATGATCCTCTTTATTACCTCAGAAGTATTCTTCTTCCTAGGTTTCTTCTGAGCCTTTTATCACGCCAGCCTCGCCCCAACTCCAGAACTAGGAGGCTGCTGACCCCCTACAGGAATTACCCCTCTAGACCCCTTCGAAGTCCCCCTGCTCAATACAGCCGTCCTACTAGCCTCAGGAGTCACGGTCACCTGGGCACACCACAGTATCATAGAAGGACATCGAAAAGAAGCAATCCAGTCCCTCACTTTAACCATCCTTCTAGGCTTCTACTTTACCTTCCTTCAAGCAATAGAATACTACGAAGCCCCCTTCACTATTGCAGACGGAGTTTATGGTTCCACCTTCTTCGTAGCAACCGGCTTCCACGGACTCCACGTAATCATTGGCTCCACCTTCCTAGCCATCTGCCTTCTACGACAAGTACTATATCATTTCACCTCCGAACACCACTTTGGTTTTGAAGCAGCCGCCTGATACTGACACTTTGTAGACGTTGTCTGACTATTCCTTTATATCTCAATTTACTGATGAGGCTCATATCTTTCTAGTATTAAAGCTAGTACCTGTGACTTCCAATCACCTAGTCTTGGTTAAACCCCAAGGAAAGATAATGAACTTAATCACAACAATACTCATTATTTCTATTACCCTCTCCACTATCCTCGCTATTGTTTCTTTTTGACTTCCCCAAATAACACCTGACCATGAAAAACTTTCCCCCTACGAATGTGGCTTTGATCCCCTAGGATCCGCTCGTCTCCCCTTCTCTCTCCGCTTCTTCCTTGTTGCAATCCTTTTCCTCCTATTCGATTTGGAAATTGCACTGCTCCTTCCCCTTCCTTGAGGGGATCAACTTTCTTCCCCTCTCATAACATTCACCTGAGCCTTCGCTGTTCTTATATTACTAACCCTCGGCCTAATTTATGAATGAACTCAAGGCGGTCTAGAGTGGGCTGAATAGACTGTTAGTTTAAGAAAAACCCTTGATTTCGGCTCAAGAGCTTGTGGTTAAAGTCCGTAACCGTCTAATGACCCCTACACATTTCGCCTTTTCCTCTACCTTTCTTCTAGGCCTAGCAGGCCTGGCATTCCACCGAACCCATCTTCTTTCCGCTCTTTTATGTTTAGAGGGTATAATACTCTCACTCTTTATTGCTCTCTCCATGTGAACCCTTCAACTTAACTCCGTTAACTTCTCAGCCTCCCCTATACTTCTCCTGGCTTTCTCAGCCTGTGAAGCAAGCGCCGGTCTCGCACTACTTGTTGCCACTGCCCGCACTCACGGAACAGACCGACTCCAAAACCTAAATCTTCTACAATGCTAAAAATTCTCCTCCCTACTATTATGCTTGTCCCCACTATTTGAGCCGTCCCGGCCAAACACCTCTGATCCACCGCCCTTTCCTACAGTCTACTCATTTCCTTAACTAGCCTAACCTGATTAAAATCATCCGCTGAATCAGGCTGATCTTTTCTCAGCCCTTACATAGCAACAGACCCCCTCTCCACCCCCCTTCTTGCACTAACCTGTTGGCTTCTACCCCTGATAATTCTTGCAAGCCAAAACCACACAGCGTCTGAACCTTCCTCCCGACAACGAACCTACATTACCCTCCTTACATCCTTACAAATCTTCCTCATTATAGCCTTCGGCGCAACCGAAATAATTATGTTTTATATTATGTTTGAAGCTACCCTTATTCCGACCCTTGTAATCATTACTCGTTGAGGAAATCAAACAGAACGACTAAATGCGGGCACTTATTTTTTATTTTATACACTAGCAGGCTCACTCCCTCTGCTTGTCGCTCTCCTACTGCTCCAAAACAGCACTGGCACCCTATCCCTTCTGACACTACAATATGCCCCCTCCCTACAACTCTCTTCTTTCGCCGATAAACTATGATGAGCCGGTTGCTTGCTCGCCTTTCTAGTAAAAATACCCCTCTACGGGGCCCACCTCTGACTTCCCAAGGCACACGTTGAAGCCCCAATCGCTGGTTCCATAGTACTAGCCGCAGTCTTACTAAAGCTAGGGGGCTATGGAATAATACGTATAATAATTATACTAGAACCGCTCACCAAAGAACTCAGCTACCCCTTCATTATCTTCGCCCTCTGAGGAGTAATTATAACTGGCTCAATCTGCCTCCGCCAAACAGACTTAAAATCCCTAATTGCTTATTCCTCAGTAAGTCATATGGGACTCGTAGCAGCAGGCATTCTAATCCAAACCCCCTGAGGTTTCACAGGCGCCCTCATTCTAATAATCGCACACGGTTTAACTTCCTCCGCCCTCTTTTGCCTAGCTAACACAAACTACGAACGAACCCACAGCCGAACCATGGTATTAGCCCGAGGACTCCAAATGGTCTTACCTCTAATAACCGCATGATGATTCATCGCCAGCCTTGCAAACCTTGCCCTCCCTCCTCTTCCAAATCTAATAGGAGAACTCATAATCATTACCTCCCTACTCCACTGATCCTGATGAACAATTGCACTCACGGGAGCTGGAACCCTAATCACTGCAGGCTACTCCCTGTATATATTTCTTATGACACAACGGGGGCCCCTACCAGCACATATTATGTCCCTCGACCCAACACATTCCCGAGAACATCTTCTCCTGGCCCTTCATCTCCTACCCCTAATTCTTCTAATCACCAAGCCCGAATTAATTTGAGGGTGGACCGCCTGTAGATATAGTTTAACAAAAACGTTAGATTGTGATTCTAAAGACAGAGGTTAAAATCCCCTTATTCACCGAGAGAGGTTGACAACAACAAAGACTGCTAATTTTTGCCTCTTAGGTTAGACTCCTAAGCTCACTCGCCCCGCTTCTAAAGGATAACAGCTCATCCGTTGGTCTTAGGAACCAAAAACTCTTGGTGCAAATCCAAGTAGCAGCTATGCACCTCACCTCCACCATAATAACCACTAGTCTAATTCTTATTTTTTTATTACTTATATTCCCCATCCTTTCCTCCTTCTCCTCCACCCCCCTCCCTCCCAACTGAGCACTAACCCAGGTTAAAACGGCAGTAAAATGAGCCTTCTTTACTAGCATCATCCCTCTCTGCCTCTTCCTTAACGAAGGCACAGAAACAATTATTACCAGCTGAACTTGAATAAACACCCACACATTTGATATTAATATTAGTCTTAAATTTGATATCTATTCAATTATCTTCACCCCTGTCGCCCTTTATGTCACCTGGTCAATCCTAGAATTTGCCTCCTGATATATACATGCCGACCCGAACATAAATCGGTTTTTTAAATACCTCCTAATCTTCCTTATTGCCATGATCATTCTTGTTACCGCAAACAATATATTTCAACTATTCATCGGTTGAGAGGGTGTCGGGATTATATCTTTTCTCCTCATTGGCTGATGATACGGCCGTGCAGACGCAAACACCGCTGCCCTCCAGGCAGTAGTCTATAACCGAGTGGGGGACATTGGCCTAATTTTTGCTATAGCCTGAATTGCAACCTCCCTTAACTCCTGAGAAATACAACAAATATTTACTTTATCCAAAGACTTTGATCTAACTTATCCCCTCATTGGCCTCATCATTGCTGCCACTGGTAAATCCGCCCAATTTGGCCTCCACCCCTGGCTTCCTTCTGCCATAGAAGGTCCTACGCCGGTCTCTGCCCTACTGCACTCAAGCACCATGGTCGTAGCAGGCATCTTCCTCCTTATCCGCATAAGTCCAATACTAGGAAATAATCAAACCGCCTTAACCATTTGCCTTTGCTTAGGAGCCCTCACCACCCTCTTTACCGCAACCTGCGCCCTCACCCAAAATGATATCAAAAAAATCGTTGCTTTCTCAACCTCAAGTCAACTGGGTTTAATAATAGTAACAATTGGACTTAACCAACCCCAACTTGCCTTCCTTCACATCTGCACTCACGCATTTTTTAAAGCTATACTCTTCCTCTGCTCAGGGTCTATTATTCATAGCCTGAACGACGAGCAAGACATCCGGAAAATAGGAGGTATACATCACCTGACTCCTTTCACCTCTTCCTGCTTAACCATCGGAAGCCTAGCTCTCACAGGAACCCCCTTCCTAGCAGGTTTCTTTTCAAAAGATGCTATTATTGAAGCCTTAAACACATCTTACCTAAACGCCTGAGCCCTACTCCTCACCCTCCTAGCTACTTCCTTCACCGCTATCTACAGTCTTCGAGTAATTTTCTTCGTCTCAATAGGCCACCCCCGCTTCAACCCCCTTTCCCCAATTAACGAAAACAATTCAACAGTTATTAATCCCATCAAACGCCTAGCCTGAGGAAGTATTATCGCCGGTCTCCTAATTACCTCTAACATCACCCCCCTGAAAACACCAGTTATATCCATACCGTTCCTTCTCAAAGTTGCCGCCCTAATAGTGACTGTCATCGGCCTTCTCACCGCACTAGAACTCGCCTCACTAACCAATAAGCAATACAAACCAATGCCAAACCTTTCTCCCCACCATTTTTCTAACATACTAGGTTTCTTCCCAATAGTTATTCATCGCCTCATCCCCAAACTAAACCTGGTTTTAGGACAAACCATCGCCTCCCAAACAGTCGACCAAACATGGTTAGAAAAAATGGGCCCAAAAGCAACTGCTACCCTTAACCTCCCTCTAATTACTACAACTAACAACATTCAGCAGGGTATAATCAAAACCTATCTTTCCCTCTTCTTCTTCACCTTTGGTTTAGCTCTCCTACTACTACTTTATTAAACGGCTCGAAGGGCCCCCCGACTTAAACCCCGCGTTAATTCCAACACCACAAACAACGTTAACAGCAACACTCAAGCCCCTATCACCAAAACACCCCCACCCATCGAATACATCAGAGCTACCCCTCCAACATCCCCCCGAAAAACCGAAAACTCAACAAATTCATCAGCAGACACTCAAGCCCCCTCGTATCACCCCCCTCAAAATAACACCGCCGCCATCCCCACCCCTAATACATACGCCACTATTACCCCTAGTACAGGCCAACTCCCTCAACCCTCAGGATAAGGCTCAGCAGCCAATGCTGCCGAATATGCAAACACTACTAATATTCCCCCCAAATAAATTAAAAATAAAATTAAGGATAAAAAAGACCCCCCATGCCCCACCAACACCCCACACCCTATACCTGCTACCGCAACCAGCCCTAACGCCGCAAAATACGGCGAAGGATTAGAAGCAACCGCCGCAAGACCTATTACCAGCCCTAGTAAAAATATAAACATAATATAAACCATAGTTTCTGCCAGGACTTTAACCAGGACTAATGACTTGAAAAACCACCGTTGTTATTCAACTACAAAAACAATAATGGCCAACCTCCGAAAAACCCACCCCCTCCTAAAAATTGCAAACGACGCACTAGTTGATCTCCCAGCCCCTTCAAACATTTCTGTTTGATGAAACTTTGGCTCTCTACTAGGGCTCTGTCTAGCTGCCCAAATCCTGACAGGCCTTTTCCTAGCCATACACTACACCTCCGATATCGCCACCGCCTTCTCCTCCATTGCCCACATCTGCCGTGATGTCAACTACGGTTGACTCATTCGAAACATGCACGCTAACGGCGCATCCTTTTTCTTCATTTGTATTTATATGCACATCGGCCGAGGCCTGTACTACGGCTCCTACCTCTATAAAGAAACCTGAAACATTGGAGTAATTCTACTCCTTTTAACTATGATAACAGCCTTCGTGGGCTATGTCCTCCCGTGAGGTCAAATATCGTTCTGAGGCGCCACCGTCATCACAAACCTTCTCTCCGCAGTCCCTTATATTGGCAACTCTTTAGTCCAATGAATCTGAGGGGGGTTTTCCGTAGACAACGCCACCTTAACCCGCTTCTTCGCCTTCCATTTCCTCCTTCCCTTCATTATTGCAGCTGCAACAATAGTACACCTTATTTTCCTCCACGAAACCGGATCCAACAACCCCACAGGCCTAAACTCAGACGCCGACAAAATCTCATTCCACCCTTACTTCTCCTACAAAGATTTATTAGGCTTCGCAGTCCTTCTAATCGCCCTCATTTCTCTCGCCCTCTTCTCCCCCAACCTGCTTGGAGACCCCGACAACTTCACCCCCGCAAACCCCTTAGTCACCCCGCCTCATATTAAACCCGAATGATACTTCCTATTTGCCTATGCCATCCTCCGATCAATCCCTAATAAACTTGGTGGGGTTCTCGCCCTCCTGTTCTCGATCCTTGTCTTGATGGTCGTTCCTATTCTTCACACCTCCAAACAACGGGGCTTAACATTTCGCCCTATCACGCAACTTCTCTTCTGACTCTTAGTTGCAGATGTCGCCATCCTCACCTGAATCGGAGGCATACCCGTTGAGGACCCCTTCGTCATTATTGGACAAATTGCATCTTTCCTCTACTTCTTCCTCTTTCTCGTCCTCGCCCCTCTCGCCGGCTGACTAGAAAACAAAATCCTTGAATGAGCCTGCACTAGTAGCTCAGCGCCAGAGCGCCGGTCTTGTAAACCGGACGTCGAAGGTTAAAGCCCTTCCTACTGCTTCAAACAAAGGGGATTTTAACCCCTACCCCTAACTCCCAAAGCTAGGATCCTAATTTAGACTATTGTTTGCCGGGCTCTGCCTTTCATGTAAACGCAATGCATATATGTATTATCACCATTATTTTATGTTAAACATATCCTATATATTAACACATATCATTTATAAAAACATAGGTAAATATACCACATATTTGTTTAAACCATTTTAACTAAGGGGTACATAAACCATAACTGAATATACTCCAATAAACCTTATTAACCACTGAACGATAGTTTAAGACCGATCACAACTCTCACCGGTTAAGTTATACCAAGTACCCACCATCCTATTCATTACCCATATTTAATGTAGTAAGAGCCCACCATCAGTTGATTCCTAAATGTTAACGGTTCTTGAAGGTCAAGGACAAGTATTCGTGGGGGTTTCACTAGGTGAATTATTCCTGGCATCTGGTTCCTATTTCAGGTCCTATAATTGTTATAATTCCCCATACTTTCATCGACGCTTGCATAAGTTAATGGTGGTAATACATACTCCTCGTTACCCACCATGCCGGGCATTCTTTCCAGCGTGTGGGGGGTTCTCTTTTTTTTTTTCCTTTCATTTGACATCTCAGAGTGCATACAGAAATGACAGACAAGGTTGAACATTTTCCTTGCATAAAAGAAATAGTATGAATGGTGATAAGATATTGACAGAAGAATTGCATAACTGATATCAAGAGCATAAAGTTTAATCAGATATTTAATTTTCCCCAAACTTTCCTATTATCACCCCCGGTTTTTGCGCGTAAACCCCCCCTACCCCCCCAAACTCCTGAGATCTCTAAGACTCCTGTAAACCCCCCGGAAACAGGAAAAGCTCTAGAAGTGTTTTTCGCACTCGTAACGTACAGACATGATTGTTATTCATAAATTGTTTGATGTGTATATTATACTATTGCAATATTGCACAT